GTTTATGTAGCTTAAACCAACTTAAAGCAAGACATTGAAAATGCCCAGATGGGTCAACACACCCCATAAACAAATAGACTTGGTCCTGGTCTTTCTATTGGCTACTAGCAAGATTACACATGCAAACATCCTCGCACCGGTGAAGACGCCCTATAGATCACTGTGATAAAAAGGAGCAAGTATCAAGCACGCACATGCAGCTCAAAACACTTTGCCTAGCCACACCCCCACGGGAGACAGCAGTGACGAATCTTTAGCAATAAACGAAAGTTTAACTAAGCTATGCTACATCAAGGGTTGGTCAATTTCGTGCCAGCCACCGCGGTCATACGATTAACCCTAGTCAACAGAAATCGGCGTAGAGGGTGTTTAAGACATAATACAATAAAGCTAAACTCCACCTAAACTGTAAAACCCTAGCTGATGTAAAATAAACTACGAAAGTGGCTTTAAGACTTCTGAACACACGACAGCTAAGGCCCAAACTGGGATTAGACACCCCACTATGCTTAGCCCTAAACCTCAATAGTTAGACAACAAAACTATTCGCCAGAATACTACAAGCAACAGCTTAAAACTCAAAGGACTTGGCGGTGCTTTATATTCCCCCTAGAGGAGCCTGTTCCATAATCGATAAACCCCGATCCACCCCACCCTCTCTTGCTTAGCCTATATACCGCCATCTTCAGCAAACCCTAATGAAGGCTACAAAGTGAGCGCAAATGCCCCCGCCGCAAAAACGTTAGGTCAAGGTGTAGCCCATGAGACGGTAAAAAATGGGCTACATTTTCTACCCCAGAAAACCCTACGATACCTCTTATGAAATCTAAGAGTCCAAGGAGGATTTAGCAGTAAATCAAGAATAGAGTGCTTGATTGAACTAGGCCATGAAGCGCGTACACACCGCCCGTCACTCCTCTCAAATATATTTAGGGAACATCTTAACTAAATACTCCAGTATTTATACAGAGAGGATAAGTCGTAACACGGTAAGTGTACTGGAAGGTGCACTTGGATAAATCAAGGCATAGCTTAACACAAAGCATCTGGCTTACACCCAGAAGATCTCAATACTATTCGATTGCCTTGAGCTAAAACTAGCCCCAAACACAACCAATACTAATACCAAACCAGTATATATATACTAAACCATTCACCCATGTAAAGTATAGGCGATAGAAATTTTAATCTGGCGCTATAGATATAGTACCGTAAGGGAAAGACAAAACCACCCAAGCACAAAACAGCAAGGACTAACCCCTGTACCTTTCGCATAATGAATTAGCTAGAAATAATTTTACAAAGAGAACTACAAGCCAAATTCCCCGAAACCAGACGAGCTACCCAAAAACAGCTAAAAGAGCGCACCCGTCTATGTGACAAAATAGTGGGAAGATTTCTGGGTAGAGGTGATAAGCCTACCGAGCCTGGTGATAGCTGGTTATCCAAGACAGAATCTTAGTTCAACCTTAAGCTTACCTACAGAACCAATTAATCCCTCTGTAAGCTTAATTGTTAGTCTAAAGAGGGACAGCTCTTTAGACATTAGGAAAAAACCTTGTAGAGAGAGTAAAAACCCCAATTACCATAGTTGGCCTAAAAGCAGCCATCAATTAAGAAAGCGTTCAAGCTCAACATCAATCATCTAAAAAAATCCCAAAAAACACAACTGAACTCCTCACACCACATTGGATTAATCTATTACCCTATAGAAGCAATAATGCTAGTATAAGTAACATGACTATTTTCTCCACTGCATAAGCCTAAATCAGACCAGAAACCTCACAGATACTTAACAGCCCGGCATAGCAAATACAAACAAGTCCATGCTATCCTCACTGTTAATCCAACACAGGCATGCTCTTAAGGAAAGGTTATAAAAAGTAAAAGGAACTCGGCAAACTCAAACCCCGCCTGTTTACCAAAAACATCACCTCTAGCATTACTAGTATTAGAGGCACTGCCTGCCCGGTGACACACGTTTAACGGCCGCGGTACCCTGACCGTGCAAAGGTAGCATAATCACTTGTTCTTTAAATAGGGACTTGCATGAATGGCATCACGAGGGTTTGACTGTCTCTTACTTTTAACCAGTGAAATTGATCTATCCGTGAAGAGACGGATATAGCACAATAAGACGAGAAGACCCTATGGAGCTTTAATTTATTAATGCAACTAAAAACTACACAAACCTACAGGCCCCTAAACTACTATACCTGCATTAAAAATTTTGGTTGGGGTGACCTCGGAGCACAGCCAAACCTCCGAATAATTAATGCTAAGACTATACAAGTCGAAGCGAACTAATATTTACAACTGATCCAATAACTTGATCAACGGAACAAGTTACCCTAGGGATAACAGCGCAATTCTATTCTAGAGTCCATATCGACAATAGAGTTTACGACCTCGATGTTGGATCAGGACATCCTAATGGTGCAGCAGCTATCAAGGGTTCGTTTGTTCAACGATTAAAGTCCTACGTGATCTGAGTTCAGACCGGAGCAATCCAGGTCGGTTTCTATCTATTCCCACATTTCTCCCTGTACGAAAGGACAAGAGAAATAAGGCCCACTTCACACAAGCGCCTTCATTGCATAAATGACCTAATCTCAATTTAGTAAAATATCACTACACCCTACCCAAGACCAGGGTTTGTTAAGATGGCAGGGCCCGGCAACTGCATAAAACTTAAAACTTTATACCCAGAGGTTCAACTCCTCTTCTTAACATCATGACTACAATAAATCTCCTGCTCCTCATTATATCCACACTAGCTGCCATGGCATTCCTCACACTCGTTGAACGAAAACTACTAGGCTATATACAACTACGAAAAGGGCCCAACATTGTAGGCCCCTACGGACTACTACAACCCTTCGCTGACGCAATAAAACTTTTCACCAAAGAACCCCTAAAACCCTCAACATCCACCACCATCCTATATATTACCGCACCTGCCCTAGCCTTCTCTATCGCCCTCCTCCTATGAACCCCCCTCCCCATACCCAACGCCTTAGCCAATTTTAACCTAGGACTTCTATTCATCCTAGCCACATCCAGCCTAACCGTCCACTCTATCCTATGATCAGGATGAGCATCAAACTCAAACTACGCCCTGATCGGGGCCCTACGAGCCGTTGCCCAAACAATCTCATACGAAGTCACCCTCGCCATCATCCTACTATCAGTTCTACTAATAAGCGGCTCATTTAACCTTAACATACTCATCACAACACAAGAATATCTCTGGCTCCTCTTACCATCATGACCCCTAGCTATAATATGATTCACTTCCACACTAGCAGAAACAAACCGAACCCCGTTCGATCTCATGGAAGGCGAATCAGAACTAGTATCAGGCTTTAACATCGAATACGCCGCAGGCCCATTCGCCCTATTCTTTATGGCTGAATACATAAATATTATCATAATAAACGCCCTTACAACCACAATCTTTCTAGGTACATTCTACCCCATCCACTCGCCAGAATTATTCACAACATGTTTCACCACCAAAACACTCCTTATAACCTCCCTTTTCCTATGAACCCGAGCAACATACCCCCGATTCCGCTATGACCAACTCATACACCTACTATGAAAAAATTTCCTCCCACTTACACTAGCACTACTCATATGAAATACCTCAACACCCATCGCAATCTCCAGCATTCCTCCTCAAACCTAGAAATATGTCTGACAAAAGAGTTACTTTGATAGAGTAAATAATAGAGGCCTCAACCCTCTTATTTCTAGGATCGTGGGTATCGAACCCACCCTTAAGAATCCAAACTTCTCCGTGCCACCTCATACACTATATCCCAAAGTAAGGTCAGCTAAATAAGCTATCGGGCCCATACCCCGAAAATGTTGGTCATACCCTTCCCATACTAATCAACCCACTAGCCCAACTCATAATCTACACCACAATAACTATAGGCACACTCATTACAATACTAAGCTCACATTGATTTCTCGCCTGAACAGGCCTGGAGATAAACATATTAGCCTTTATCCCAATTTTAATCAAAAAAACAAATCTCCGCTCCACAGAAGCCACTACCAAATATTTCTTGATGCAATCTACCGCAGCTATAATTCTTATAATAGGAATTATCTCCAATACCCTACTAACAGGTCACTGAATAATAACAAACTACATCAGCCAGCTCCCATCCCTAATAATAACCACCGCTATTGCCATAAAACTAGGAATAACCCCCTTCCACTTTTGAGTCCCAGAAGTTACCCAAGGAACACCCTTAACCTCCGGCCTGCTCCTCCTTACATGACAAAAACTAGCCCCCATCTCAATCATATACCAAATCCACATATCAATTAACACACATATCCTTCTAACTCTCTCCACTCTATCCATTATAGTAGGCAGTTGAGGAGGTCTCAACCAGACACAATTACGCAAAATCCTAGGGTACTCCTCAATCACCCACACGGGCTGAACAATAATAACACTAACATATAACCCAACCATCACAATTCTTTACCTAATTGTGTACATCATCCTAACAACTACTATGTTCCTAACCCTTAACCTAAACTCAAACACCACAACCCTCATGCTATCCCACACCTGAAACAAATCAACCCACCTAACACCACTAATAGCGTCCACCCTCTTATCCCTAGGAGGACTACCCCCCCTAACCGGCTTCCTACCCAAGTGAATCACCATTCAAGAACTAACAATAAACGGCAACTTTCTTGTCCCCTCCATCATAATTACCATAACCCTACTCAACCTATACTTCTACATACGCCTAATCTATGCCATCTCCCTAACACTGTTCCCCACATCCAACAACACAAAAATAACATGACAATTCGAAAACATAAAACCTATACTCCTTATCTCCCCCCTCATCATCACTTCCACTCTACTACTACCAATCTCCCCCTTAATTTTAGCTATTCACTAGAAATTTAGGTTAAATAAGACCAAGAGCCTTCAAAGCCCTTAGTAAGCAAAACACTTAATTTCTGAAGCAAGTAAGGGCTGCAAATGCCTACTCTGCATCAATTGAACGCAAATCAACCACTTTAATTAAGCTAAACCCTCACTAGATCAATGGGACTTAAACCCATAAAAACTTAGTTAACAGCTAAGTACCCTAATCAACTGGCTTTGATCCACTTCTCCCGCCGCAGGGAAAAAAGGCGGGAGAAGCCCAGGCAGAAACTTTAAAGCTGCTTCTTTGAACTTGCAATTCAATATGAAAATCACTTCAAGGCTGGTAAAAAGAGGATTATCCCCTGTCTTTAGGTTTACAGCCTAATGCTTACTCAGCCATTTTACCCTTCTCTCTACCCATGTTCATCAACCGTTGGCTCTTTTCAACAAATCATAAAGACATTGGAACCCTATACCTACTATTTGGTGCATGGGCCGGAGTTATAGGCACAGCCCTAAGCCTTCTCATTCGAGCTGAACTAGGCCAACCCGGTAACCTATTAGGCAATGATCACATTTACAACGTTATCGTAACGGCCCATGCATTCGTCATAATCTTCTTCATAGTCATACCCATCATAATCGGAGGCTTTGGAAACTGACTAGTACCCCTAATAATTGGCGCTCCTGACATAGCATTCCCTCGTTTAAATAACATAAGCTTCTGACTCCTTCCCCCCTCCTTCCTACTACTAATAGCATCAACTATACTAGAAGCCGGTGCTGGAACGGGTTGAACAGTATACCCTCCTTTAGCAGGAAACTTCTCCCACCCAGGAGCCTCTGTAGACTTAGTCATTTTTTCCCTTCACCTAGCAGGCATTTCCTCTATTTTAGGGGCTATCAACTTCATTACTACCATTATCAACATAAAACCTCCCGCAATATCTCAATATCAAACTCCCCTATTCGTCTGATCAATCTTAATCACAGCAATCCTCCTACTCCTCTCACTACCAGTTCTAGCTGCCGGCATCACCATACTACTAACAGATCGTAACCTCAACACTACTTTCTTCGACCCAGTCGGAGGAGGAGATCCTATTCTATACCAACACTTATTCTGATTCTTTGGTCACCCCGAAGTCTACATTCTTATTCTCCCCGGATTTGGAATAATCTCCCACATTGTAACCTACTATTCAGGCAAAAAAGAGCCATTCGGATATATAGGCATAGTCTGAGCCATAATATCAATTGGATTCCTAGGCTTCATTGTATGAGCCCACCATATATTTACAGTCGGCATAGATGTAGACACACGAGCCTATTTCACTTCAGCTACCATGATTATCGCAATCCCTACTGGTGTGAAAGTTTTCAGCTGACTCGCCACACTTCACGGGGCCAATATCAAATGATCTCCCGCAATACTCTGAGCCCTAGGCTTTATCTTCCTATTTACCGTAGGAGGCCTAACTGGTATTATCCTAGCAAACTCATCCCTAGACATTGTGCTACACGACACATACTACGTCGTCGCCCACTTCCACTATGTCCTGTCAATAGGAGCTGTTTTCGCCATTATAGGAGGCTTCATCCATTGATTCCCTTTACTTTCAGGTTATACATTAAACCAAACCTGTGCTAAAGCTCACTTTGTCATTATATTCATAGGCGTAAACCTAACTTTCTTCCCACAGCACTTCCTAGGCCTATCTGGAATACCCCGACGCTATTCTGACTACCCTGATGCCTACACCACATGAAACATCCTATCATCTATAGGCTCCTATATCTCACTAGTAGCAGTAATCTTAATAATTTATATAATCTGAGAAGCCTTTGCCTCAAAACGTAAAGTATTACTAATCGAACAGCCCTCCACTAACCTAGAGTGATTAAATGGATGCCCCCCATCCCATCACACATTTGAAGAACCAACCTATATTAAACTAAACGAAAAAGGAGAGAATCGAACTCCCTAAAATTGATTTCAAGCCAATCCTATAACCCCTATAACTTTTTCAGCAAGATATTAGAAAAACTATTTCATGGCTTTGTCAAGGCCAAGTTATAGGTCAAACCCTATATATCTTACATGGCTCATCCAGCACAACTAGGTCTACAAGACGCTACATCCCCCGTTATAGAAGAACTAATCACCTTTCATGACCATGCTCTTATAGCCATATCTTTAATCAGCCTTCTAGTCCTATACGCCCTATTCTCAACACTTACAACAAAAATAACCAACACCAACATTACAGATGCTCAAGAAATAGAAACCATCTGAACCATCCTGCCGGCAATTATCTTAGTCCTAATTGCTTTCCCATCCCTACGTATCCTGTACATAACAGATGAAGTCAACAATCCCTCCTTTACCATTAAATCAATCGGACACCAATGGTATTGAACCTATGAATACACAGACTATGGGGGCCTAATCTTTAACTCCTATATACTACCCCCATTATTCCTAAACCCAGGAGACCTTCGACTCCTGGAAGTCGACAATCGAGTAGTACTCCCAATTGAAGCCCCCGTTCGTATAATAATTACATCTCAAGATGTGCTGCACTCATGAACCATCCCCACACTAGGCCTAAAAACCGATGCAGTACCCGGACGTCTAAACCAAACTGTATTCACCGCCACACGGCCAGGCGTCTATTACGGACAATGCTCAGAAATCTGTGGTGCAAACCACAGCTTCATACCAATCGTCGCAGAACTAATCCCATTAAAAATCTTTGAAATGGGACCCGTATTTACCCTATAACCCCACGCGCTCCCGCCCTATATACCCAAAAACATCCTTCAGGCCCACTGTACAGCTACCCTAGCATTAACCTTTTAAGTTAAAGATTGAGGGGACCCACCCTCTGCGGTGAGATGCCCCAACTAGACACATCAACATGATTCATTACCATCACAACTATATTCCCTACGCTGTACCTCATCATACAATTAAAACTACTAAACATAAACTACTACCGACCACCCTCCACAAAAAACCCCAACCTACAAATCCACAATAACTGCCAACAGTCAAAATGAACGAAAATCTATTTACCCAATTCTCAACTCCAATAGTACTAGGTCAACCAGCTACAATCCCTATTATCTTGTTCCCCATATTACTGATCCCAACCTCTAAACACCCTATTAACAATCGACTAATCACCATCCAACAAAACCTAACCCAATTCACCCTAAAACAAATAATAACAACTCATAACACCAAGGGACAAACTTGATCTCTAATACTAGTATCTCTAATTATTTTCATCGCCATAACTAACCTTCTAGGACTCCTACCCTACTCATTTACACCAACCACCCAACTTTCTATAAACCTAGCCATAGCAATCCCCCTATGAGCAGGCACAGTAATTACAGGGCTACGCCTTAAAACCAAAAACTCCCTAGCCCACCTTCTACCACAGGGCACACCTACACCACTTATTCCCATACTAGTGATAATCGAAACTATCAGCCTGCTTATTCAACCAGTAGCCCTAGCCGTACGACTAACCGCTAACATCACAGCTGGTCACCTACTAATACACCTGACTGGAAACGCTGCATTAGCACTATCAACCGTCAGCTCCCCTGCCACTCTCCTAACCTTTACGCTCCTAATACTGTTGACGATCCTAGAAATTGCAGTTGCCCTAATTCAAGCCTACGTCTTTACACTCCTGATTAGTCTTTATTTACATAACAACACCTAATGACCCACCAACTTCATGCCTATCACATAGTTAAACCCAGCCCCTGACCACTAACAGGGGCCCTATCAGCCCTCCTAATAACATCCGGCCTAATCATATGATTTCACTTTTACTCCACCACCCTGTTAATACTAGGCCTGCTAACCAACTCACTAACCCTATACCAATGATGACGTGACATTGTACGAGAGAGCACCTATCAAGGCCATCACACAATACCTGTCCAAAAGGGCCTTCGATACGGAATAACATTATTTATCATCTCAGAAGTATTTTTCTTCGTAGGTTTCTTCTGAGCATTCTACCACTCAAGCCTCGCTCCAACACCCCACTTAGGGGGCTACTGACCACCAACAGGCATTACCCCCTTAAATCCCCTAGAAGTGCCTCTCCTAAATACCTCCGTACTACTCGCATCAGGAGTTACAATTACCTGAGCCCACCATAGCCTCATAAGCAGCAACCGAAAACAAACAACCCAAGCCCTACTTATTACAATCTCACTAGGCATCTACTTTACCCTACTACAAGCTTCAGAGTACTTCGAAGCACCCTTTACTATCTCCGACGGTATCTATGGCTCAACATTTTTCGTCGCCACAGGCTTCCACGGACTCCACGTTATTATTGGATCCACATTTCTCCTTATCTGCCTCATCCGCCAACTACAATACCATTTTACGTCAAACCACCACTTTGGCTTTGAAGCTGCTGCCTGATACTGACACTTCGTAGACGTTGTATGACTATTCCTCTATATCTCTATCTACTGATGAGGATCATACTCTTTTAGTATAAACAGTACAATTGACTTCCAATCAATTAGCTTTGATAACATTCAAAAAAGAGTAATTAACCTAACATTAGCCTTAACAATCAACACCCTCCTGACCCTACTATTAATAATTATTATACTCTGACTACCCCAACTTAACTCCTATGCAGAAAAAACCAACCCTTACGAGTGCGGATTTGACCCCCTAAACCCCGCCCGTATCCCATTCTCAATAAAATTTTTCTTAGTCGCAATCACCTTCCTACTATTCGACCTAGAAATCGCTTTATTACTATCCCTACCATGAGCCCTCCAAACAACTAACCTCCCAGTAATAATCAAATCATCTATGGCTTTCATCATTATTTTAATTCTCAGCTTAGCCTACGAATGAACCCAAAAAGGACTAGACTGAACCGAATTGGTAAGTAGTTTAAACAAAACAAATGATTTCGACTCATTAAATTATGATAATCATACTAACCAAATGACTCCTATCTATATAAATATTGCACTTGCATTTACTATCTCACTCCTGGGCATACTAACCTACCGTTCACACCTAATAACCTCCCTCCTTTGCCTGGAGGGAATAATAATATCACTCTTCATGATAATAACCCTTATTGCCTCAAACACACACTCCTCCTTAATCAACATTATACCCATTATCCTACTAGTATTTGCTGCCTGTGAGGCGGCAGTAGGCCTCGCCCTACTAATCTCAATCTCCAATACACACGGACTAGACTACATTCAAAACCTAAACCTGCTTCAATGCTAAAAATAATTATCCCCACAACCATATTACTACCTATAACATGACTATCCAAAAATAATACTATCTGAATTAATTTAACCACACACAGCCTAACCATCAGCCTAATCCCCCTACTATTCTTTAACCAAACTAACAACAACCTCTTCAGCCACTCAACCTACTTATCCTCCGATCCACTAACAACACCCCTCCTAATACTAACCGCCTGACTTCTACCCCTTATAATCATAGCAAGCCAACATCACCTACACAACGAACCCCCCTCACAAAAAAAACTCTATCTCTCCATAATAATCCTTCTACAAATTACCCTAATCCTAACATTCATAGCCACCGAACTAATCATATTCTACATCCTATTCGAAACCACCCTCATCCCCACCCTAGTTATCATTACCAAATGAGGCAATCAAGCAAAACGTATCAACGCAAGTACATACTTTCTATTCTACACACTAACCGGCTCTCTACCACTACTCATCATACTAATCTACACACACAACAACACAGGCTCACTAAACACTTTACTACTGACACTCATAGACCAAAAACTAACAACCACCTGATCTCACAACCTCACCTGACTAGCATGTATAATAGCCTTTATAACAAAGATACCCCTATACGGCCTACACCTATGACTCCCCAAAGCCCATGTCGAAGCCCCCATCGCAGGTTCAATAGTCCTCGCCGCAGTACTCCTAAAATTAGGCGGCTACGGCATGATACGACTTACTTCCATCCTTAACCCCTTAACAGAATATATAGCCTATCCATTCCTTATATTATCCCTATGAGGCATAGTCATAACAAGTTCAATCTGCCTTCGACAGACAGACCTAAAATCACTCATCGCATACTCCTCTGTAAGCCACATAGCCCTAGTAATCATAGCCACCCTTATCCAAACTCCCTGAAGCTTCTCCGGTGCAATTATCCTTATAATCGCCCACGGACTTACCTCCTCTATATACTTCTGCCTGGCCAACTCAAACTATGAACGCACCCACAGCCGCATCATATTACTATCTCGAGGACTTCAAATCCTATTCCCATTAATAACCTTCTGATGATTCACGGCAAACCTCACTAATCTTGCCCTACCTCCCACCATCAACTTACTAGGTGAACTCTTCGCAATCGCAGCCTCATTTTCCTGATCCCATATCACCATTACACTAACAGGACTCAATATACTAATTACAGCCCTCTATTCTCTCCACATATTCATTACAATACAACGAGGAGCACTCACACACCACATAACCAACATAAAACCCCCCTTCACACGAGAAAACACACTAATACTTATACATCTCGCCCCAATCATCCTTCTATCACTTAACCCTAGTATCATCATAGGATTCACCCCCTGTAAATATAGTTTAATTAAAACATTAGATTGTGAACCTAACTATAGAAGCCTACCACTTCTTATTTACCGAGAAAACTTGCAAGGACTGCTAATCCATGCCCCCGTATTTAAAACCACGGCTTTCTCAACTTTTAAAGGATAACAGCTATCCATTGGCCTTAGGAACCAAAAACATTGGTGCAACTCCAAATAAAAGTAATAAACATGCTCGCTCCCATTATAATAACAACCCTTACCTTCCTAACTCTTCCAATCATTACCACCCTCATCAACCCCAACAAAAAACACTCATATCCAAACTATGTAAAAACAACTGTAATATGTGCTTTCATCACTAGCCTCTTTCCAACAACCCTGTATACTTTCTCAAACCAAGAAACAATCATTTGAAGCTGACATTGAATAATAACCCAAACACTAGACCTAACACTAAGCTTCAAACTAGACTACTTTTCCATAATATTTATCCCAATTGCACTATTCATTACTTGATCCATCATAGAATTCGCACTATGGTATATAAACTCAGATCCAAATATTAATCAATTCTTCAAATATCTCCTCATCTTTCTCACCGCTATACTAATCCTAATTACCGCTAACAATCTTTTCCAACTCTTTATTGGTTGAGAGGGTGTAGGAATCATATCCTTCCTTCTAATCAGCTGATGATATACTCGAACAGACGCCAACACAGCAGCCATCCAAGCAATTCTATACAACCGTATTGGCGACATTGGTCTCATCCTAGCTATAGTATGATTCCTCCTACATTATAACTCATGAGACTTTCAACAAATACTAGCCCTAAGCTCCAACTCAAACCCCCTTCCATTAATCGGTCTCCTTCTAGCAGCAATAGGAAAATCAGCTCAATTTGGCCTCCACCCCTGACTACCCTCTGCCATAGAAGGCCCAACTCCAGTCTCAGCTCTACTTCACTCCAGCACTATAGTCGTCGCCGGAGTATTCTTACTTATTCGATTCCACCCTCTAATAGAAAACAATGCATTAATCCAAAACCTCATACTATGCCTAGGAGCCACTACCACCCTATTTACAGCCATCTGTGCCCTTACACAAAACGACATTAAAAAAATTGTAGCCTTCTCCACCTCAAGTCAACTAGGCCTAATAATAGTTACAATTGGCATTAACCAACCATACCTAGCATTCCTACACATCTGCACCCACGCTTTCTTCAAAGCCATACTCTTCATTTGCTCCGGATCCATTATTCATAACCTAAATAACGAACAAGACATTCGAAAAATAGGAGGTCTATTTAAAACAATACCCCTAACCTCAACCTCCTTAACTATTGGCAACCTGGCACTCACAGGAATGCCCTTCCTCACGGGCTTCTACTCAAAAGATCTCATTATCGAAGCCACAAACACGTCATATACCAATGCCTGAGCCCTATTCACTACTCTCATTGCTACCTCCCTAACAAGCGCCTACAGCACCCGAACCATTATCCTCACCCTAACAGGACAACCACGCTTTCCAGCCTTAACAAACATTAATGAAAATTATCCTGCCCTGCTAAATCCAATTAAACGCCTCACAATAGGCAGCATAATTACAGGGTTTCTCATCACCAATAGCATCCCCCCTACCTCACTCCCCCAACCAGCAGTACCCCTACACTTAAAACTTTCAGCCTTATACGCAACTGCCCTAGGCTTCCTAATAGCCCTAGACCTCACCCTCATAACTAATAATCTAAAAATAAAAACCCCATCACAAATATTCAAGTTCTCCAACATACTAGGATATTACCCAACCACAATTCACCGCATAATTCCCTATCAAAATCTACTTACAAGCCAAAATCTAGCTCTCCTCCTATTAGACTCAATATGATTAGAAAAATCGATACCCAAAACAATCTCACAAACACATATCACCGCTTCCACAACTGTAACCTCCCAAAAAGGCATAATTAAACTTTATTTCCTCTCCTTCCTCATTCCTCTCATCCTAACTATACTTCTAATAATGTAACCACCTACTACCCCGAGTAATCTCAATCACAATATATACACCAACAAACAACGTCCAACCAGCAACCACCACCAATCAACGCCCATAATCATACAAAGCACCCGCACCAATAGAATCACCCCGAATTAACTCTGACCCCTCTCCCTCAAAAATCACCCAACCACCTATATCATTAAAATTAACCATTACCACCACCTCATCTAAGCCTAAAGCCCATAAAATTAATCCTACCTCCATCACCAACCCCACTAAAAAACCTCCCACCACCTCAAACCCTGAACCCCACGTCTCAGGATATTCTTCAATGGCTATTGCTGTAGTATAACCAAAAACAACTATTATACCCCCCAAATAAACTAAAAATATCATTAAACCCATATAAGCCCCCCCACAACTTAAAACAATTACACAACCAATAACACCACTAACGATCAACGCCAAACCCCCATAAATAGGAGAAGGCTTAGAAGAAAAACCTACAAACCCCATAACCAATAATACACTCAATGTAAACAAAACATATGTCATTGCTTCCACATGGACTCCAACCATAACCAATGATATGAAAAACCATCGTTGTACTTCAACTATAAAAGCACCAATGATTCCAATACGCAAATCCAACCCAATCATAAAAATAATCAACCACTCCCTCATTGACCTACCAACTCCATCCAACATCTCTATATGATGAAACTTTGGTTCACTCCTCGCAACCTGTCTAATCCTACAAATTATTACAGGCCTATTCTTAGCAATACACTACTCACCAGACATCTCCTCTGCATTCTCCTCAATCGCACACATTACTCGAGACGTAAATTATGGCTGGATCATCCGCTACCTCCACGCCAACGGCGCCTCCATACTTTTTATCTGTCTTTTCCTACACGTGGGCCGAGGCCTCTACTACGGCTCATACCTCCTCCTAAAAACCTGAAATATTGGCATCACACTTCTTCTTACAACTATAGCAACGGCCTTCATGGGCTACGTACTCCCATGAGGCCAAATATCATTCTGGGGAGCAACAGTAATCACAAACCTATTATCAGCAGTCCCGTACATCGGAACTAATATCGTCCAATGAATCTGAGGCGGACACGCCATTGGCAACCCCACCCTCACACGATTCTTCACCCTGCACTTCACCCTACCCTTCATCATCGTCGCCCTCACAGCCGTACACTTACTATTTCTGCACGAAACAGGATCAAACAACCCCTGCGGAATCTCTTCTGACTCAGATAAAATCGCCTTTCACCCTTACTTCACAATTAAAGATATTCTAGGCCTAGCCCTTCTCCTCCCCATCCTAATAACGCTAGTATTATTCTCACCAGACCTCCTAAACGACCCAGACAACTACACCCCAGCCAACCCATTAAATACCCCCCTACACATCAAACCAGAGTGGTATTTCCTATTCGCATACGCAATCCTACGATCCATTCCCAACAAACTAGGAGGCGTATTAGCACTCTTCCTATCAATTCTCATCCTAGCAATCATCCCCATACTCCACAAATCCAAACAACAAAGCATAATATTTCGCCCACTCAGCCAACTCCTATTCTGACTCCTAATCACAACTCTACTAACCCTAACCTGAATTGGGAGTCAACCAATAGTTCAACCCCTCATCACCATCGGTCAAGTAGCATCCGCAATATACTTCATTACAACCCTAATCTTAATACCACTAACCTCCCTAATTGAAAATAACTTACTAAAATGAACCTGCCCTTGTAGTATAAATCAGTACACTGGCCTTGTAAACCAAAAATGGAGTACCCCCTCCCCAGGGCAATCAGAAAGAAAGTGTTTCACCCCACTACCAATACCCAAAATTGGCGTTCTAACTTAAACTACTTTCTGTATTTTATGTTGTACGAACCCCCGATGTAATCCTGACATTAATCCACCCTATACCACTATGTAATTCGTGCATTACTGCTAGCCAGCATACATAATATATAGTACTATACATGCTTGATCGTACATAATACATACTATTGTACATCCACCCACAAACCTCCAGAAACATGCTTACAAGCAAGAACCCTCATAGACGCACTAACAATAACACATGACCATAAAACTCCAAAGTCCCTCCACCTACCCTACGAATATCAACCGAACAGTCCAGTCGTACGCGCCCATAAGACATTAAATCGTTCATTGGACATAGCACATACTATTAAATAATCCTCCTCACCACGGATGCCCCCCCTCACTTAGAAATCCCTTGTCGACCATCCTCCGTGAAATCAATATCCCGCACAAGAGTGCTACTCTCCTCGCTCCGGGCCCATAACTTGTGGGGGTAGCTACAACTGAACTGTATCCGGCATCTGGTTCTTACCTCAGGGCCATAACAACCAACATCGCCCACACGTTCCCCTTAAATAAGACATCTCGATGGATCACGGGTCTATCACCCTATTAACCAGTCACGGGAGCTCTCCATGCATTTGGTATCTTTTATCTCTGGTCCGCACGCAACCCCATTGCAGAATGCTGACTCCCACCACATCCCGTCCTGAATGCGCCTGTCTTTGATCCCTGGCACATGCAACTATTGATCGCACCTACGTTTAATATCCTAGCCCCGCATAAGTTCCAGCAAGGTGTTATTTAATTCATGCTTGTAGGACATAAGAATAGCCAAACTCCACAGCAACACCCACCACACCACAGTAAATCACAAATAAAAACCTTATCAAACCCCCCCACCCCCGTCTTCGACCCTCACCCAAAATCCACTTCTGCCAAACCCCGAAAACAAAAGCCTCAATTTACCAGGCCAAGACTCGTATTTTTTATCTTTTAGGTGCACACAACCCCAACTGCCATCCCCTCAACTAACGAACATTTACTTCATAAAATGCTCTCAACACTAATCCACAACCCTCCCCCACCCTAAAGAAACCCGTCACCACACCCACTCCCAC